CACATCAATAACTCGACCCCTTCCCCCTATAGGTAGTCTGAGAGAAGTTTCTTTTGAAGTGGATACCTGAATGCCAAGTATAGCTCGTAATAATCTATCCTCCGGGGCATATGACGATTCGCTTGCTGTCTGAGGTGTTAATTTACCTACTAAGATATCACCTGTTTCTATCCAAGATCCCAGTATCACAATTCCATTTCTGTCTAAATTTCGGAGTAAACGAGCCTCTAAATGCGGGATCTCCTTAGTGATTCTTTCAGGACCTTGGCTTGTTACATGAGTCTGAATTTCATATTTCCGGATGTGAAAAGAAGTATAAATATCTTCATAGACCAGACGTTCGCTAATTAGTACTGCGTCTTCAAAATTGTAACCTTCCCATGGCATATAAGCTACTAATACATTTTTTCCTAAAGCGAGTTCCCCACCAGCTGTAGCCGCACCACCCGCTAGAATTTGTCCCTTTTTAATGTATTTACCCCGCTGAACCTGAGTTTTTTGATGCATACAAGTATTTTTGTTGGAACGTTGATACATAACTAATGGAATGCTTAGAGTATCCCCATTACTTGAGAAAATGATCTTTTGAGTATCAGTAGAAATGATTTTTCCCTTGCGTTCGGCTATAGCTGAAATCCCCGAATCTAGAGCCGTTTGGCCTTCCAACCCAGTTCCAACAATGCACTTCTCGGACCGAGAAAGGGGAACTGCTTGGCGCTGCATATTAGAACTCATTAAAGCTCGATTCGCATCATTATGCTCGATAAAAGGAATGAGGGAAGCCCCAATAGAAAAATATTGGAAGGGAAAAATGCTTCTAAGATGAATCTCTTCCCATGCAATACTCAGGAATTCTTGACGATATCGAGCTGGAACAACCTGTTGTTCTTGAATACCCCGATTCAAGGCCAAAGAATTTCCTGCTGCTACCATATAATATTCATCTCTATTTGGTGATAAATAAATCATCTGTGCCTCTTTTGATCTCTCAGATAATTCATAAAACGGACTCTCTATAGATCCCCAATAACCAACCTTCACATGAGTAGCTAATGATCCAATAAGTCCAACGTTGATTCCTTCGGACGTGTCAATTGGACAAATACGTCCATAGTGACTCGGGTGGATATCTCGTATCCGAAAACTAGCAGTTCGCCCCGTCAATCCTCCAGGACCCAAATAACTCCATTTTCGCCCATGAACAATTTGTGTCAACGGATTAGTTCGATCCAAAACTTGAGATAAAGGATGTAGGCCAAAAAACGATTCATAAGTAGTTGTTAATGAAGTTGAAGTTACCAAATTTTGAGGAGTCGGTATCAATTTATGCCTGATTGCTCCACATATAGTTCCTCGAACCGTATTTTCTAAACGAACAAGAGCCAATCCGAATTGATCCTGTAATAGATCTGCTACAGAACGAATACGTTTATTTTTCAAGTGATTCATATCGTCAAGTGTACCCATTCCCAATTTCATTCCAATCAAATGATCCACAGCAGCCAATAGATCTCGTGGTAACAAAAATGTATTGTTTTGGGGTATATCAAGATTAAGTCTCCGGTTCATATTTCGTCGACCAATCTTTCCTAATTCACATCTTTGTTGAAAAAATTTCTTTTGTAATTCCTTGCATAAGGACTCAGAAAATACCGGATCCCCCCCTACACAGGAAAATTGTTGATAAAACTCCAAAATAGCATTTTCTTTTGATCCAATCTTTTTTTTCTCTTTATCATTTGGGAAAGACAAGAAAATTTCAGGGTAACAAACATTCTCTAGAATTTCTCTTATATTCGAACCCATAGCTGATGATAGAACTAGAATAGATATTTTTTGTTTTCTACTTACACGGGCCCATATCCTTGCTTTTCTATCAATTTCTAATTCCGACCTTCCCCCCCAATCCGATATTATAGTACTGGTATAGACAGAAATTCCGTTATGTTCCAATTCTGAACGGTAGTAAATACCGGGACTTTGCAATATTTGGTTGATCACAATTCGGTATATTCCATTTACTATAGAGGTTCCAAAAGAATTCATTATAGGGATGTTTCCAATAAAAACGGTTTGTTCTTGCATATTTCTACCGGTTTTCCAAATTAAGACCGCGGGTACATATAATTCAGAAGAATATGTGAGTGATTCATACACAGCATCTCTTTCTTTTATCAAGGGCTCTACCAATTGATATGTTTCCACAAATAATTGAAATTCAATTTCTTGATCTCTATCTTCAATTTTTTGAAACTTATGAAATTCTTCCGTCAAGCCCTGATTAATGAACCTACAAAATCCCTCAAATTGTATCTGACTAAATCCAGGTATTGTGGACATTCCCTCATTTCCATTCTGGATCATCTTAATCTTAAGTTTCCTCTTTATTGAAAAAATCCCATTATTGGCTTGGCTCACTATTCATCGAACCCTACCGATTGATCTAGCAATGATGGAATGGATATTCTGTTTACTGAATCACATAAAATTTTAGTCAACTCCATCCATATATATCATACGTATGAACGAAAGCAAGACAGAGAAATGGAGGGAATTTTCGATGCAAGTTCTCATTTGAGCTTGAGCCAGGTACAAATAGAAAGAAATGGAAATTTATAAAGCATTACCGGGAAAAATTCTGTCACTTAGGCTGATGGAGTCTTTTATCGGATATCAAAATTGATCCAATTTCTACCTAATTCTTTTATTATGATATTATGATCAGGGTGCAAAAAAATAAAAAATCAATGAATTTAGGATTCAATCTGCTCTCTATGAATAAGATAAAAACAGAAGAATCAGGAACAGCATAGAGTTTCCCTTTTTTTAGCACACACAATTGAATGTTCAAAAAGGAATTCGCAAATCTTTTTTTGGTAGTATAATTTCTAAAATACAATGGAATTGCGTACGTATATAGTCATAGGAGTAATCTTTAGGAAGTACATGCCAATATAGCTATCCGTATATCACATCTTTTATCATAATTGAACTTGGTGCAACATAGGTTAGGTCGCACTCTATACATAATGTCTATCTTCTATTCATATTCAATGAAATATTCAAGCACGATGATCCTATATAGGGATATGTGCATAAGAAATAGACTCGGGCTCGGTATCCATGTATACTGGAGTTTACACTGTTCTGGGGTTTACATATACACATATATTTTCTTATAATTCTAATTGAGAATGTAATAGATAATGATTAGTCGTAAATCAATTGGATTTTGCATCCATTAAGGTAATACAAATGGAGATACAAAATTAAGAGCTGTTCACTAATTCAAAGTAAGAAAAGTAAGTAAGAGTAAAAGATTAATAAGTAAATAGTTAATGAAGTAAAGAGTGAATTATTCTAAATTGCCCTGCATTTTACAGTCTGTGACCGGGGCCGGGAATCTTTTCTCTTTTGTGAAAAGAGAAGGTAAGTTTTTAAGCGACGCGTGTTTTGAGATAAAAGAAATCGAAGAAAAGAATAGAAACAGGATCCAATAAAAAAGAGGAATTATTTTTTGGAAAAAAAAATAAGTACAATGGGATTCAAGATCCAAAAATAAAAGAAATTAAGAAAGTAAAAAATTCAAATCAAAACAAAATGAGGAGAGGAAAAGAAATAGAATAATAATCTAATTATAGATTATAGAAAGAGAATATAAGTATAATATAAGTATAAGAATATATATATATAATAATATAATATAGAATATAGAATTTCTATTATTATTCTATAATTTATATAATTTCTTTATCCATTTTGGATGGAATTTGGCGGCATGGCCAAGTGGTAAGGCGGGGGACTGCAAATCCTTTATCCCCAGTTCGAATCTGGGTGTCGCCTGATCAACAAAAAAATACTTGGAATTTTTTGATCGAACTTGACGAATTCTTGCCCCGCAAAAGTATAGGCAAGGGCTAGGTCTGTTGATACTTGATTTTGAGAACCCGTAGGGCCTATAAAAGACTGTCATCTTTTTTCTCAAAATCTGGGTTCTGAGTGTGGCTCAAAAAGGTACCAATAAATCTGAAGCAACCCAATCTTATTAATGATTGGTTTGGGCTATTCTGAATTGAATCAAATAAAATAAATAGTGAGAATTAATTCTGGGCATCAGAACTATGAAAGTAAGAAGTCGGAAATCTTGGTATCCAAAGGTTCCTAAGAGACACTCCGTTTTGGCTACTAAGGTTGAAGAAAGGATTCTAAAAAAGACTATAAAGACTCCTTAATTATTTTACAATATAACTTTCTTAATATTGAGGTAGTGTCTACTCACTCTGTCTGCGATGAAATTAGATTGGATAGGCTGATGGGAATTTCATTTAAGAATTGTGGCAAAGAACTGAAGATACTTTGTATCCAGGTATCCAGACTCACTAGATTCTCTGAGTGCTGCTCATAAATTTCATCAGAATGGTTGAATGGCTCTTCTTTCTATTTGTATATTTTCTTTTTTTTTTTCCAATTCTTTCTATTTCAATAGAATTCTATTGAAATAGAAAGAATTGGAACTTTTTATGAGTGGATTCATGAAATTCTTTCATAAAAAGCCGTAAGTAAGAATCCTATTTTGACTCTGTACCATTGATTCCACTATGATTATGAATCAATAATGGAATAATTCCTTCATTTCATAGAGATAGGGGACATCATCCGCATGGATATAGTAAGTCTCACTTGGGCTGCTTTAATGGTAGTGTTTACATTTTCTCTTTCACTTGTAGTATGGGGAAGGAGTGGGCTTTAGAGCTAGGAATATTACTAATTTAGTACTTTACTGAAAAATATACTTGTATCAATTGTGATCGTTTTGCGAAAGCTTAAAAAAAACTTGACTTGCTTTAGTTTATCTATATATTATTTCTTAGATATATCAGTGGTATTATATTATTATTAGATTTCTATAATTCTCTAATATATGATATGGTATTTATATGGTATATAGTATATGCACGTACTATTCTTCCTACATTAATTCTTTCGATGGGCCCCGGATC